TGAAATCAAATAGAACAGTTAGTTTATCAGAATTAAACGAAAACCCTGAAAAATTCATTTTCCTCTCTTGCTTACATATGTATAGATAATTCAATATAGAGATAGATACAGATCTATAGAGAGTCTTCCATCTTTTTGCATTTCCCTAAAATTCCCTGTTGTTGGATCTCAATTTTGTAGAAATTTTTAATGGAATCAAATTTTTTCTTTATTAATGACTATTAGAATAGAAGATAGAATAGAAGACAAAAAGAAAAAAAAGAATAATAAATCTAACCAGGGGATTATGATACATCTATTTTTTTTGAAAGATTCATAAGTCCATTTATTTAGTTTGGCGTTTCTTGTACCTATTTTTTATTCTATTTCTATTAGGTTCTATTCTATATATTTCTATTAGGTTGTATGTTAGTATTCGATATATATTTACTTAAAGATACTTAGTATAATTATATAATATATATAATAGAAATAATAAAAATACCAGATATTCTAAGATATCTTTAGAATTCAGAATATAACAATAACAGGTACAAATATTAAATTGAGGTACCCTTTTTATGACAACTTTCAATAACTTACCCTCTATTTTTGTGCCTTTAGTAGGCCTAGTCTTTCCGGCACTTGCAATGGCTTCTTTATTTCTTCATATTCAAAAAAATAAGATTTTTTAGATCGGATGAGACCTAATCGTATCACTCTTTTTTTTTTTATTTTAAAAACTTCGATTCAATAAGACCCTTTTGGTAGAATATTGTATAACACGTAGATTCCTACAAACATAACTAAAAAACCCTCTTATGCATGTGTAAACGTAAATAACTTTGTGCTCTTTGGAAAAATAGATCATTATCGGGTCGATGTACGAAATTCAAGTCAATTTATTTATTTGTATTTATTTATTTGTATTATAGTTATAGGGGATCATATAAAGGTAAAGGAGGAGATTTGATTATTTTAGATATAAACAGTTCTATCAATTACTCCTAAAGTAAAGGTTCACAACAAAATAGTTGATGAGAGTTACTTTGAAAACAAAAAAAGGAAAGTCATATTTTCTCAATTCCAAAAAATTGTATAACTGGATCTAATATATATGAGTTGGCGATCAGAATCTATATGGATAGAATTTATAACGGGGTCTCGAAAAACAAGTAATTTCTGCTGGGCCTTTATCCTATTTTTAGGTTCATTAGGATTCTTATTGGTTGGAACTTCCAGTTATCTTGGTAGAAATTTTATATCGGTATTTGCGTCTCAGCAAATCATTTTTTTTCCACAAGGGATTGTGATGTCTTTCTATGGGATCGCAGGTCTCTTTATTAGTTGCTATTTGTGGTGCACTATTTTGTGGAATGTGGGTAGTGGTTACGATCTTTTCGACCGAAAAGAAGGAATAGTGCGTATTTTTCGTTGGGGATTTCCTGGAAAAAGTCGTCGCATCTTTTTACGATTCCTTATGAAAGATATTCAGTCCATCAGAATAGAAGTTAAAGAGGGTGTTTCTGCTCGGCGTGTCCTTTATATGGAAATTCGAGGTCAAGGGGCTATTCCTTTAATTCGTACTGATGAGAATTTTACTACACGAGAAATTGAGCAAAAAGCTGCTGAATTGGCTTACTTCTTGCGTGTACCAATTGAAGTATTTTGAAATCCATTTATTTTAAAAATTAAAAAAACTAAATGCTTTGGCAGTAGGAAGAAAAAACGAAAGAATTTCTTTCGTTTTTTTTCAATTGAACATTCATCCATTCTTTTATGCTAATTTTTTTGATATATTTGATAAAAAAGAAAGGGAGTTTCTTCGTCTCAAAAATCGAATAATATTTTTTACTAAAAAATATTTGAAAAAGTTCGTTTATCTTTTAGTATTGAGTGAAAAAAGGGGAAATAACATCCTGGAACTGCAATTTTTTTCTAGATTCAATAAGTTAAGAATCAAAAGAAAAAGATAAAATGGATTCATTGGCTCAATACATTCTATTCGAATTGGAATAGAAACTCATGCTCGATAGAAATATTAGATCTAATAGAATCAACAAATGCAGTGGGTTCATTAACAATTCACAGATTCAAAATGGCAAAAAAGAAAGCATTCATTCCTTTTTTTTATTTTACATCTATAGTCTTTTTGCCCTGGTTGATCTCTCTCTGCTGTAATAAAAGTTTGAAAATTTGGATTACTAATTGGTGGAATACTAGACAATGCGAAACTTTTTTGAATGATATTCAAGAAAAAAGTGTTCTAGAAAAATTCATACAATTAGAAGACCTATTCCAGCTGGATGAAATGATAAAGGAATACCCAGAAACCGATTTACAACAATTTCGTCTAGGAATCCACAAAGAAACGATCCAATTCATCAAGATACACAATGAATATCATATCCATACAATCTTGCACTTCTCGACAAATCTAATATCTTTCGTTATTCTAAGTGGTTATTCCTTTTGGGGTAAGGAAAAGCTTTTTATTCTGAATTCTTGGGTTCAAGAATTCCTATATAATTTAAGTGATACAATTAAAGCTTTTTCGATTCTTTTATTAACTGATTTATGTATCGGATTCCATTCGCCTCACGGTTGGGAACTAATGATTGGTTATATTTACAAAGATTTTGGATTTGCTCATTATGAACAAATTTTATCTGGTCTAGTTTCTACCTTTCCAGTCATTCTTGATACAATTTTTAAATATTGGATCTTTCGTTATTTAAATCGTGTATCTCCGTCACTTGTAGTGATTTATCATGCAATAAATGACTAAAAAATGATTAACTGATCCAATTCGAATATTTCTTACCTTATACATCATAACCAAATCAAAGTCGTATTTACTTTACTCTTTTTATTCATGAGGGATTCCTTGTATATTTCAACAAAAAATTTTTATTTTGTCAGTAAATGTAAATAGCAGAATTGTGGCTAGGGACGTATATTATCGACCTACCTAACTTTATTGTAGAAATTTTCGGGATAAATGATTGGACCATGCAAACTAGAAATACCTTTTCTTGGATAAGGGAAGAGATTACTCGCTCCATATCTGTCTCACTCATCATATATATAATAACTTGGGCATCCATTTCAAGTGCATATCCGATTTTTGCCCAGCAGAATTATGAAAATCCACGAGAGGCAACTGGGCGTATTGTATGTGCCAATTGCCATTTAGCTAGTAAGCCCGTGGATATTGAGGTTCCACAAGCGGTACTTCCTGATACTGTATTTGAAGCAGTTGTTAAAATTCCTTATGATATGCAACTAAAACAAGTTCTAGCTAATGGTAAAAAAGGAGCTTTGAATGTGGGAGCTGTTCTTATTTTACCGGAGGGGTTTGAATTAGCCCCCCCCGATCGTATTTCACCCGAGATGAAAGAAAAGATAGGAAATCTATCTTTTCAGAATTATCGCCCCAATAAAAAAAATATTCTTGTGATAGGTCCTGTTCCTGGTCAAAAATATAGTGAAATAACCTTTCCTATTCTTGCCCCAGACCCTGCTACTAATAAAGATGTTCATTTCTTAAAATATCCTCTATACGTAGGTGGAAACAGGGGAAGGGGTCAGATTTATCCTGATGGTAGCAAAAGTAACAATACAGTTTATAACGCTACGGCAGGAGGGATAATAAGCAAAATTTTACGAAAAGAAAAAGGGGGATACGAAATAACCATAGTGGATGCATCGAATGAACGCCAAGTGATTGATATTATCCCTCGAGGCCTAGAACTTCTTGTTTCAGAGGGCGAATCCATTAAACTCGACCAACCATTAACAAGTAATCCTAATGTGGGTGGGTTTGGTCAGGGGGATGCGGAAATAGTACTTCAAGATCCATTACGTGTCCAAGGCCTTTTATTCTTCTTAGCATCGGTTATTTTGGCACAAATTTTTTTGGTTCTTAAAAAGAAACAGTTTGAGAAGGTTCAATTATCCGAAATGAATTTTTAGATCTGTCTATTTAGCTTTATCAAATTCTTAAAAAAGAACAAAAAAAATTATGAAAAGCCTTTTGCCTCTCTTTAGATTTTATATTCCTTTTCGACCAGGTGTCGGGAATTACTTGTATCATAGTCCTAATCCTAGTATGTATATTGAGAAGAATTCACTTTACCCCCCCCCTTCTTTATTTTTAAATACAAATTTGAAAAATGGGAAGGGGGTGTGATGTAACTCTGTCATTATTGACCAATTGAAATTGATAGAATGTATCAATAATCAAGAGTTTTTTTCTATTTTTTTCTATTAGAATGGAAAATAGAATGGAAAAATTTGACTAGATACTAAAATAAGGAAAGTAAGCGCATAAAAAAAGGGACCGATAAATCGGCGAAACAACAAATTTTAGGGACTGTAGGGAGTATTATTTGTCTTGCTAGTCTTCGACACAAGAAAAGGATGTCGAAAAATCCTTTTCTTGTGTCGATCTTGTCCTTCTTGATCCCATTCGTTAAAAATTCCTATTCTTAGTTTACATATATATTACTGTTTATATATATACTATTAATTAATAATATAATAGTAGTTACTTTTTGTAGTTTTATTTTTTTTTTTTTTTTTTGATGAAATACTAAATAAATAAAAAAAAATCAGAAAAAACTTCTATTTAGTATAGACAAAATTTTAATGATAGATCTATAGATCTACTGAGAAAAAATATTGTGCCGGTCGGGAAAGTAGGAAAAGGAAATTAAGTGATTCCCCTTTTTTAGTCTATCTTTGAAAGGTTTAAAAATACTATATGTTCAAAATATAGTAATCTAATTAAGTTCATTTTTCAAAAACACGCTAAAAAATTGTTCGGATTATTAGCAGTTCAACGGGACCCCCTCGAATCAGACAAAGAAGGAAGAGTTGGGCCCCGTTGAGTTCTTATGTTTTCACGTCTCTAAATCAGTTCATCCAATTTCTACAGGGATGAACCTAATCCTGAATATGAACCATAAAAGAAAATCCCTATTAAACCGATCACAGGAATACCAGCTACAGTACCTATT